TCATGAGGCTGATCCTGAGCTGCCATCCACGCACGAATACCCTCGTTTAAAAGAATATTTTTAGTGTAGAAAGTCTCAAATTCAGGATCTTCCGCTGCACGGATTTCCTGGGAAACAAAGTCATAGGCACGTAAGTTCAGAGCTAGGCCAACTACGCCAATAGCACTCATCCATAAACCGGTGACGGGTACAAATAGCATAAAGAAATGTAACCAACGTTTATTGGAAAAAGCAACACCAAAGATTTGGGACCAAAAGCGGTTAGCAGTTACCATTGAATAAGTTTCTTCAGCTTGAGTTGGATTAAAAGCACGGAAGGTATTTGCACCATCACCATCTTCGAATAGAGTGTTTTCTACGGTAGCCCCATGAATAGCGCATAGCAGAGCCGCACCTAATACTCCAGCAACTCCCATCATATGAAATGGGTTCAACGTCCAATTATGAAATCCTTGGAAGAAAAGGATGAATCGAAATATAGCTGCTACGCCAAAACTCGGTGCAAAGAACCAACCAGATTGTCCCAGTGGATAAATAAGGAATACAGAAACAAAAACAGCGATTGGACCAGAGAATGAAATTGCATTATAAGGCCGCAATTGAACAGACCGAGCAAGTTCAAATTGACGTAACATGAAACCTATTAGTGCAAAAGCCCCATGGAGAGCGACAAAAGTCCACAGACCACCTAATTGACACCAACGAGTAAAATCCCCTTGTGCTTCCGGGCCCCATAGTAGCAACAAAGAGTGTGCTAAACTATTGGCAGGGGTGGAAACTGCCGCGGTTAAGAAATTGCAACCTTCCAAATAGGAACTAGCCAATCCATGGGTATACCAAGAAGTTACAAAAGTAGTCCCTGTAAACCACCCCCCTAAAGCAAAATAAGCACAAGGAAAGAGCAATAGGCCGGACCATCCTACAAAAACGAAACGGTCTCTTCGTAACCAGTCGTCCATAATATCAAATAGATCATTTTCTTCTTTAGGAATTCTACCAAGGGCTATAGTCATAGTGATCCTCCTATTCAATTACTTCAACCATTTCCGAGCATCTCATCTTATTTCCAAGGCATATGATAATTTGATTATCTGTAGACGATTTCTTTCTCGTTTAATGCCCTTTTTCAATGGTCTCGAAGATAGAAATTTTGGATTTGTATCTATGGGGTCACAACCGAGGTCGTGGTAAATTCATGAATTTCATTCGATTAATTTTTCTTATACTCTTCTCTTATACTATAGAAATAAGGAAATAAACATTTGAATTCAGTGTTATTCCAGGATTCCTATTTCAAAGCCTATCTTTTAAGGGAAAACCCCTCTTTTCTCATTCGATTTTTATTGCATGGGTGGAAGAACAAAAAGAGGATTCAGAAAAACAAAAAAGAAAGATATTGAAAAGAAAAATTGACTTTCGAAATCCATTTTTATGTGTAACGGAAAAGAGTTGGGATTTCTTCTTATTCCTATAGAACGTTTAGTAACAAGAATATGAAATCATAAATAGTGAAAAATTCTTGTCTTGCGCGGTCTAAGTCTAAGGAAATACAAAAAATCCGGTTATACAACAATTTCATTCACATCGAATTTTTATATCAGAATAGCGGATAGAGGTATCATTCAAGGGGTCAGATCTACTTACTTTAGCTTTCTTTCCAATTTTATGGTGGCTTTGATAAGAATCCTTTTTGCTTTGTTGATAAATAATAAAAAAAAAAGAATTTTTTTATAACCTGCTTTTTTTATTCTAACAAGTCCTATACGGAAATGCCCGTAAGAGAAAATATATATAACTGTCTCTCAACCTATATCGAATTTAGGAAAGAAAAAACAAGAATTTTCTTCTTTTTTTTTATTAACATTAAGAAAAAAGAATATAACTAAAAAGGAATTGGCAATATAATTTTTATGCACTTTTCATTTTAAAATGAAAAAAAAAGAAGAATTTTTTGCAATCGTTATTTCTTACCTCTGTTATATCACGAAAACCTTTCGATTTGGAACGGGGAGAGATGGCTGAGTGGACTAAAGCGGCGGATTGCTAATCCGTTGTACAATTTTTTTGTACCGAGGGTTCGAATCCCTCTCTTTCCGCCCCCTTGGATCATTTGGGACTTTCGAATTGTAAGGAATTCTGACCCCCGGATTTTTTCATAGATAAATGTACGAAATAAATTCAATTTGTAAGAAAAAATTCCCAAAAATTGGGGATTTTTACTCCTCACGCCCAGGATTACGTCCTGGGTCATTAGATAGGAATCCAAAGATAAAGAGAGAAACAAAGAATATCACTACTGTATAAACAAAAAGTTTGAGAGTAAGCATTACATAATCTCCAAGATTTTTTTTAAGGAATAGATTACCCGTTTTTCCTTACCACACAGATCCACTAGGATGGGTTTTGTTTATTTTGCCACCTAAAAATGCAAAAATCTATTAAAAAAAAAAATAGCAAGAATTCCTTTATAATAAGCACTCTTATCAATATCAAAAATTCGTTTAGGTATTGTGTGGGTACCTAAAGGTACCCGCTCAACGTAGGTGCAGGGGGGTAGAAAGGCTGATCCAAGATTATTGCTGCAGCTATACATTCAATGTAGAAGAATTTTAATTTTAGAATCGAGGGTTCATAATATAAGACTTCTAGGCTCTTATCCATTTTTTTCTTTTTTGAAATAAATACATCATTCAATTTGGCGGACATAGACATAATAGTAAAGATTTCATCGAAAACTTACAGCAGCTTGCCAAACAAACGCTAATAGAAAAAAGAATACAGGTATGACAGGCATAACATCCACGATTGGGTTGAAAATGGCATAAGCTTCGGGTAATTTGGCGAAGAAAAAACTAGTTGGATTTGGATAAAGAAAAGAGTTAAAACAGATACAGGTTAAACTAAGTATATTAGGCATAACAAGCATTTCGTTCTTGTAGAGTAGATAATTGGATTTTGATTGAGTTATTTTTCTAAGGGAAAAAGGAAAAGAAAAGGGGATTCAAAATCCTTTTTTCTTCAGACTTTCCCAAACACAAAATACCTCCTTGTGTTCGCATTCTCAAATGAAAATGGAAGAAATTCGACTTTCATATAATATCTTAATAGAATTCCATGTAATGATCAATGCATTTTTTGAATTCTATATTATCCGTATGTCTAGAATCCTAGCAAGAAAATATTCCTCATTTTTTAGGTAATTGAAGTGGGATTGACGTTTAATATATAAACCACTACTGTTTATTATTATTAGTGTCGCATAAAAGAAATGGGGCGTGGCCAAGTGGTAAGGCAGCGGGTTTTGGTCCCGTTACTCGGAGGTTCGAATCCTTCCGTCCCAGATTTTTTCTGATGAAACGAAAGATAGAATCGTATTGTGCCCTGCACGACACAAAAGTTTATTAAACAGAATAATTCTCTCTTATGAACTCTTAGATTAGATGCATTTCTAGTCAAATTGATTATCTTTTATGTGTTTTGAAATTAGGACTTCTTAGATAAACTTTATACTCCATATCCATGAAGTGGAAATTCTTAAAGGATACATTTGACACCCAATGTGAAAGAAAAGAAGTACTCCTATTTCTTTTTCTCGAACTAAAGAACTAAAGTAAGTAAAAAAAAGGAGAGTATCCTAATTCTATGTTTCATGGCCAGATTAAAGAATAGGATGTTTTTAGTTTCAGCACAGGCCTTAAAACTTTTGACCAAGATCGGCGTGAGAAAAAAGAAAAGAGCTTTCATTCTACGGATAGGGACTCGATTTTTCTATTTTAGGTATTATCTTATTTGCAAATATCCATTTCTAAATCAATGGAACGCGAGGATTAGAAATAAATGCATATATTCTGTCTACTCGACTTTCGAATTGATTGAAAAAAAATCATATTTTTTTTCTTTTTTCTTTCTTTTTTTACTCGAGTCGAAGAAGTATGAGAATTTTTTAACTACCAAAAAACTGCCAATCTTTTCATTGGCATAGTTTATTTGGTTATTCATTGGCATAGTTTATTTGGTTAATAGTTAATTGTTTTTGTTACAGAAAAATATATTAGTAATTAAATTTATTACACTTTTTGGGGGTTGGTAGTTTATTTATTGGAGAAACAGAGTAGATCCTTCTCGCTTTAGGATTGATCATCTCGAGTTTTCTGTTAAGGATGGAAATTCAATAATAAATAAGTCTTAAGCAAACTTTTTTATTCATCTTTTTCAAACTATGTTTCATTCATATGATAGAATATGGGTTTAAATAAATTGGATCTTTGCTTTGCGGAGTCTTCCCCGATAAATACTTATTTCTTTTATCTTCATAGAAAGCAAGTTTGAATTAGTAGACAAAACCAATGACTAATGACTATTCATGATTCCATCCATATTGGATCAATTTTCGATACCGCTTTGTAATAAAATTAGAGGAATGTTATGGTAAAACTTCGTTTAAAACGATGTGGTAGAAAGCAACGTGCGACTTGAAGGACATGATCAATTGTGGATTTTGCTCTCCATCATTTTCCATAATAATGAAAATGCTCTTAGCTCGACATAGTCTGTTTTATTTGTCCCAAATCGAATTTGCGCTGGGTTGTTTGTAAGTAAATAGTATACGATGGAGCTCGAGAGGACAGAATTTTTTTTATCAAGGGAAAGAATCTAGGGTTAGTGAAAACTAATAAATTAGGCCAACTTTGTCAGTCTATCCTTAATAGAGAAATCGAAAGGTTAAAATTAAGAAAAAAGTCCAATTTGGGAAGATTGGAAAAACTTTTTTTTCCATTAAAAGTCTATCAGAATTAATCGTTCATATTCGATTTCTATAGAAGAGGGAAATGCTTTATCGAAGGAAATAAGAAAAAAAGAAAGGGTATGTTGCTGCCCTTTTGAGAGAAAAAAGAATAGGAATTCCCGAAGTAATGTCTAAACCCAAGGATTTCACAAATCAAAGATAAAGGATTCCGGAACAAGTAAACGCGATTTTCAACCGTCTCAACAATAGAATTAGATCAGAATAATGAAAAAAAAGGAAATTTGTTCGAGATAAGATAAAGAAAAGAGTTTATAGACGACTCAAAAAATTTCGAAGGATTTTTCTTTTCAAGTTTGTCAGTCAAAATTAGTCAACTTGAGTCATGAGTATAAATGAAATTGATTTTCTCTTTTCTGTAAGGAAATTAATGCAAGTCATAGTCTAATTTCTATCTACTTGTATTATAGATAGAGATTCGAATCATTTTCTCGAGCCGTATGAGGAGAAAACCTCCTATACGTTTCTAGGGGGGGCCTTGTTTATCTACATCTATCCCAATAAGCTGTCTATCGAATCGTTGCAATTGATGTTCGATCTCGAAGAGAAGGAAGAGATCTTCGAAAAGTGGGTTTTTATGATCCGATAAAGAATCAAACTTGTTTAAATGTTCCAGTTATTCTCTATTTCCTTGAAAAGGGTGCTCAACCCACAAGAACTGTTTATGATATTTTAAGGAAGGCAGAATTCTTTAACGATAAAGAAAAAGAAAGAACTTTGAGTTAATTGAAGAGCTAAATGAATAAATAAAGTAAGAGAGGGTCACTAGTACCCCTTAATTATTTAGACACAATTTGCCTCTTTCTTAGTCCTATTTTTTTTTGCTGCATTTATGTCGTGCCAATCCAACAAAAGCCTATATTTTCTTTTTTTTGTATCTAATTGCTTTTCTTATCTTTGTATTTACATTGACAAAGGTCTATTGAACAAATAGAATCTGTAGATAGATGGATCTATTTATCGTCACTCAATATTAGGTATTTCTGTCTACACTTCGCCTAAATAATAGGGTTGTCCTCCTTGCATGTACTCTCATATAAAATTTTTTTATTTAAAGAAATTCAAATTGCTAAAAAAACGACAATTTTTCCATTGTGATTGGAGCCGCTCCTTTTTTCACCTTAGTGAAATTTAACCGGATCTGTTCATTTTGGTATTTGTGTATTTTTTTTAATGGGCGCTAAAATTTTTCTTTTGATGTCTTGCTAACTCAATATTTTGACAGGGGCGTACGGTGTAATTCCATCGATTTTTGGATTTCGATCGTATCTAAGATCCTATTTTATCTGGGTTGCTAACTCAATGGTAGAGTACTCGGCTTTTAAGTGCGACTATGATCTTTTACACATTTGGATGAAGCAACAAATTCGTCCAGACTCTTGGTAGAGTCTAGAAGACCACGACTGATCCTCAAAGGTAATGAAGGGAAAAAATAGCATGTCGTAATAAAATCAATTTCTTTTTTTTGAATTTCTAGGTCTAGCGAATAAATGGATAGAGCCTGGTTCTAATTCTGGTAAAAAAAAAGCAACGAGCTTAACTTCTTAATTGGAATGATTCCCCGATCTAATTAGACGTTAAAAATAGATTAGTGCCTGATGCGGGGAAAGGTTGGGTTTTACTGTCAGTGGACCCCTCACCTTTTTTTTAGAAATCCTAATTATTCTTGATTATGGATTGAAAAGGGATGTTATGAATTGAATGTGTAAAAGAAACAGTATATTGATAAAAACACTGTATTCCAAAGTCAAAAGAGCGATTGGCCTGCAAAAATAAAAAAAAGATTTGTTCTTTTTTTTGTAATTAAAACAAACAAAAACGAATTCGATAGAAAAGGAGCTAAAAAAGAAAAGATCTATGGATTAGACTTCTTTCCAGGGTTTGTATTAAAAAATGCAACATCCTGTTTTGACCATATTGCACTATGTATCATCATTTGATAAACCGAGAAATACTTTTTTCTCTGATTCAAGTAGAAATACAAATGGAAAAATTCGAAGAGTGTTCAGAAAAACAGAAATCTCGTCAACAATACTTCATCTACCCACTTCTCTTTCAGGAATATATTTATGCATTTGCCTATGATTATGGATTAAAAGGTTCTGAACCTGTGGAAATTCTTCGTTGTAATAACAAGAAATTTAGTTCACTACTTGTGAAACGTTTAATTATTCGAATGTATCAGCAGAATTTTTTGAGAAATTCGGCTAATCGTCCTAACCAAGATCGATTGTTGGATCACACCAATTATTTGTATTCTGAGTTTTATTCTCAGATTCTGTCTGAGGGGTTTGCGATCGTTGTAGAAATCCCATTCCCACTAGTAGAATTATCTTGTCCAGAAGAAAAAAAAATACCAAAGTTTCAAAATTTACAATCTATTCATTCACTATTTCCCTTTTTAGAAGACAAATTTTTGCATTTAGATTATCTATCACATATAGAAATACCCTATCCTATCCATTTAGAAATCTTGGTTCAACTCCTTGAATACCGGATCAAAGATGTTCCATCTTTGCATTTATTGCGATTCTTTCTCAACTGTTATTCGAATTGGAATAGTCTTATTACTTCAATGAAATCCTTTTTTCTATTTTCAAAAGAAAATAAAAGACTATTTCGATTCCTATATAATTCTTATGTATCAGAATATGAATTTTTCTTGTTGTTTCTTCGTAAACAATCTTCTTGCTTAC